AATACAGGCGCGGTGATCAGTCGGACCTTTGATTAATTAAATTAATCATTTTTTTTTAGTGACCTCCTCCTTAATCCACTGGAGGTCAAATTCTGATTGCTGTTGAAGTTAGCGACCTTATTTCAGTGGAAGTGGAATTTGACCTAACAAGAACGGAATCACGCACGCTCTGTAGGATTTGAACCTACGACATCGGGTTTTGGAGACCCGCGTTCTACCGAACTGAACTAAGAGCGCTTTCTTATCAGAATTTTTTTGAACCCCAATACACCTTGCATGTATATATATAATATAGCGTTTCTAAACTAAAAATGAAAGAAAGATTATGTATGTCCAATTTAATTGATCTCAATTTATTCCTCCTTACTGCTCATAGGAGAACTAAAGTAAAAGTATAGGTAGGGATGACAGGATTTGAACCCGTGACATTTTGTACCCAAAACAAACGCGCTACCAAGCTGCGCTACATCCCTTTCAATTGGTCTACAGTTTCATTGTAGAGAATCCCTGTCTTCTTTTCCATAGTGTTATTTCTTCCATTGATATACATAATTTTTATTGTCATTTCTTCTTTTTTTGGGGGGGCTCATGTCATATAACATATTGTATAACATATAATAAAATAATAAAAGACTTATCTATACCCATATGAGACGTTAAAAACAAAAAGAAGGAGGATTTTCAATGCGAGATCTAAAAACATATCTTTCCGTGGCACCAGTACTAAGTACTCTATGGTTCGGATCTTTAGCAGGTTTATTAATAGAGATCAATCGTTTATTCCCCGATGCGTTGACATTCCCCTTTTTTTAATTTTAGTTATTGATACGGGAAGGGGATTAGAGATACAATCAAATCAAATAGCTTTAACTAATTAATTGCTATTAAAAAAAAAAAAAAAGACTAAATCTCAGCGAAAATCCCGGCTTAAATTTATATTCTAATAGAGTGAGAACGGGGATGGAAATGTGCTCCTAGGTCAACAGTATCATAAAAAATAGTTAAATAAGATACTGTACTGCAATTATAAATATAGTTTGAAATAATTGTATTCCTTATTATTTACTATTTTTTGACTATTACTCTAGTGATTGCAACGAAATCTTTCATAATTCGATTTAGAGTTAGCAACTTCTATTTTTTCTTTGTTCCTTTCTTATTCGCTTCAGATTGAAAAAATGGAAGAGTTGAGCGAATCAAAAACCAAAGGGGGTTCATGGCCAAGAGTAAAGATGTCCGAGTAACGGTTATTTTGGAATGTACCAGTTGTGTCCGAAACGGGGTTAATAAAGAATCAACGGGCATTTCCAGATATATTTCCCAAAAGAATCGACACAATACGCCGAGTCGATTGGAATTGAAAAAATTCTGTCCCTATTGTTACAAACATACGGTTCATGGGGAGATAAAGAAATAGATCGAATGCTGGTCTGTTTGTCACTCTTCCAAGGAACATAAAAACAAGGAACATAAAAAATGACATATTATATATATAATATTTTAATATAACTAAAGTAAATCCTAATTTCTATTTCTTCTATTTCAGTCGGATCTAAAAAAAAAAGAATTAGAACTCAGAAATAGGATTTTCAGGGATAAGGAACAAACAAACCATGGATAAATCCAAGCGACCCTTTCTTAAATCCAAACGATCTTCTCGTAGGCGTTTGCCCCCGATCCAATCGGGGGATCGAATTGATTATAGAAATATGAGTTTAATTAGTCGGTTTATTAGTGAACAAGGAAAAATTTTATCTAGACGCGTGAATAGATTGACCTTGAAACAACAACGATTAATTACTATTGCTATAAAACAAGCGCGCATTTTATCTTTGTTACCTTTTCTTAATAACGAGAAACAGTTTGAAAGAACCGAGTCGACCGCTAGAACTACTGGTTTTAGAACCAGAAATAAATAGGCTTACTCTTCAATCAAATCTAAATTAAATTTTCGTGTTGTAATAAAAAAAAAAGAATCAAAGAATCGGGGAAGAATCAAAGTTTTTTTGTTTGAGCGCGTTAACTCATTTTGACGACTTTATCATCTTATCAATTTTTTCTTATACTAATTTATACTCTATCTTCCCGGAGTTCATTCTCCGGGGAATGTCATTTAAGTTTTTCGGTAAATTCCTTACAATCCTTTTCCTCTATGATCTCATTAGAAATCATATAAAGACAATTCCTATTTAATATAGCTATTTGTGCAAGTATTTTACGATTAAGAAGCAATTTACTCTTGTACAGATCATTTATAAATCGACTATAACTATAGGATACTTTATTTTCACGAATTACTGCATTTATCCGAGTGATCCACAAACGACGAAAATCCCTCTTTTGCCTATCTCTATCCCGATGAGCAGAAACCAAAGCTCTTATTTTCTGTTGAGTAATAGTTCGAGTAAGTCTTGAATGAGCCCCCCCAAAGCTTGATGCAAATAAACGGATTTTTGTTCGACGTTTACGAGCTACATATCCTCGTCTAATTCTGGTCATTGAATAAATGAAACTTTGATGAATAACTAATTGATTTCCGTTCTTTTAGTTATTATTTTCCCCTTTACTGGTCGATTAATAACAAAACAGATTCTTCCAATGTATAAAATAAAAATTCCAATGGCTTTGGCTACTATAACCTCCCCGACCACTATATATATATATTTTTTTCATTGTAAACATAAAAATAAAATTTAAATGGATAAAGAAATAGTGGTTCCATCGTTTCTATGGTTACTTCTTAAACGGTGAGGTCCTTTCTATACACCGGAACCCCTTCCTGCATTTAATCAATATTATTGGTAACTTGTACAGTTCACATCCTTTGGCTCTACCCATGAATTATATTATTTAGTAATAGGTCTTTCACAATGAGATCTAACCCATACAGTAACGGTATTTAATTATGAAAGTTAGCTAGGTAGCTGACCCTGTTAGTCCGTTTTTGCAAGAGTGGTAACATTATTTTTCTGCTTATATATTTCCCCCGCTTAATGGATAACCATTTCTTACCAAAGGGGAATTGCTTCTCATCTTAAATTCAGGTGATTGGATTTGCACCAATGGAAACCATAAATTGAATACACAGGGAGATAATGGATCTTTTTGATTTGTAGATAGTGGGTGGAATTCTTCCATTGTATCCTATTATTCTATTTCTATCCTATTCACTGGTCTTGATTGATCACTGATACTGGAAACATACAGTTTGTCTTTTTTTGTGTCCCAGTCCTAGCTCATGATCTAAACGTGTCGCACATACACCCTAGTACATGTTCCTCGGCGCTGAGGACATCCCCGAAGAGCGGGGGATTTCGTGACATTTCTTATTGGCTGTCGTGTGTTTCTAATAAGTTGCTTAATGGTTGGCATGCTGTATCGTATACATAATAGGCTGGTTGAGATCGATCCTAACCGGATGATTATGAATCGCTTTTTTTTTAATCTATTTAATAGAATATTAAAATATTAAACCCGGATAAGAATATAAAGAAAATCGCAACACAACAATAGTAGGGATTTCAGCGAAATCCTTCATTCAACCGCTACAAGATCAACAATTCCATGAGCTTGGGCTTCTGTTGCTGACATAAAAACATCTCTTTCCAGATCTTCGGATACAACCCATAAGGGTTTGCCCGTTCTTTGTACATAAACCCTTGTGATGGTTTCGCGCAGTTTCAGTAGTTCTTCCGCTTCCAAGATAAATTCTCCCGTTTGTGCCTCAGAAAAAGAGGCTGCGGGTTGGTGAATCATTACCCTGATGATAAATAAATGGTTTCTCTATCTTGCAGGATGATGAGGTGCAAAAAAAAAAAAAAAGAATTGAAGAACCGTACGGGCATTTTTTGTGCAGTGCATACGGCTCTCTAATGGAATTTACTTTCACCTTACAGCCAATAAAGAGAAAATCTAGGATCTATCAGACGCAGATCGGTAAATGATCCAATTACCACCCTTCCTTTCGTTTCCTTTCGGGGGAGTTAAAAAATACTATGATGGTTCCGTTGCTTTATATATTTATTTCGTCTGTGATTCAGCAATCCCAAAGTTTTTTTGAGCTAAGGCAAAAAATGAATCTGTTCTATAAAAAATAAATATTGTTAAAACCCTTCCGGTGTGAAAACAAAAAAAAGTTTGTGACGCTTAAATGGACTACCCTAAGATAAAATCGGAATATCTTATTATCTCATACTACTCTTTCGATACATAATTTAATGTAAAAAAAAAAAAGAGAGTTTTATCATATCAAATTTGAAGTGCCATGCTATTATTACTTAATATTCCTGCTAAGGCATAGTATTTTTTTCTTTCAAATAAAAAACTCAATGGCGCCAAGCGTGAGGGAATGCTAGACGTTTGGTAATTTCTCCTCCGACCAGGATAAAGGATCCCATTGAAGCGGCCAATCCCATGCATATTGTATGTACATCTGGTCTTACAAATTGCATAGTATCGTAAATAGCTACTCCGGGTATTACCCATCCTCCGGGAGAATTTATAAACAAATAGAGATCTTTGGTATCATCCTCTATACTGAGATATACCATAAGACCAATAAGTTGATTTGAGATCTCACTATCAACCTCTTGGCCTAAAAAAAGCAATCTTTCTCGATAAAGTCGGTTGATTAGGATAAAAAACTATCCCTTAGGAACCGTACACGCACCTTTTGAGACATACGGTTCAAAAAATAGCGGAAAAAAGATCAATGTATAAGATTCCAGCCCCTTTATTTTGGCTTAGAGTAGGTTCTATCTAACTTTTAACAAAGGAACCCTTTTTTTTCATAAAAAAAAGATAAGTTTTTGCTCGTTTTCCTATAACCTATAATACGAAATTCATTACACTTATCAAACACACTTCTCATTGATATATTGTTTCATCGAGATCCAATCCAAATTACGATGTAATTTTCTTGTTCCTGAAGGGGTCCCTTCCATTTTTTTAGGTTTATGCTCTACTCCAGGTAAAGATTTCCGCGATTTCTATTTGCACATATAGGATAAATGCTCCCAATACCACTTCTTTTTTTAATTCATTTGATGCCTTTCTTCCGTCAAATATTTGAGGTATTCAGCATATTATTCTATTCGATTAATTAACACTTTGAGATCACCCCTCTTTCTAATTTAATAATAAAATCGTTTATGATACAAGTAGTACGCCGATCTATTACTAATTGGGTTTTTTCTAAACGGAGCCTGGATACTTAATTTTCTTGGTCCAACCAAGCCAACCATAAATAAGTTTTATTGAGATGGTAATATTAATCTGGATCCCCCAAAAATGGATCTAATTGCACCTCACGCGCCAATTTTTAAATAAATTGATTGGGTGAAACAAGGGATATCTCAATCGAGGGAGAGAACGGGGAAATCCCATATGACCCAATATATCTGACAAGCCGCACTATACGTCAACCCAAGATGCATCTTCCTCTCCAGGACTTCGAAAAGGTACTTTTGGAACACCAATAGGCATTAACAAAAAATGAAGTACTATATTTCACTTTGATGTGGAAACGTAATAATGGGTTTAATTGTCTTCATAAAAATTGGCCGTTATTCATTTTAGCCATGGTCAGAAAGGAAGACAGAATTAATAAAGTAACTAAAATTATTCCAAATAGGTCTTTCGAATGATGACTAAGTATGGATGGATTCACTCATAGAAAATGGGCTCAACCCACCATTGCGTATTGGGGCTTATCGGGTATAGAATAGATCTGCTTCTCTTTGTTCCTACGAACAGAATTGTTTGATTATTGCCAGCAGAAGAGAACAAATATTATCTCCTGCTCGGAGAGAATCCACTGAAGGGGGGAGGTCCATAGTATCGTTTTAAAAATGCAATAAAGTTACATAGTCTTTATCTTTCTTTGATAAAAAGGGGTATTTCCATGGGTTTGCCTTGGTATCGTGTTCATACCGTTGTATTGAATGATCCCGGTCGGTTGATTGCTGTCCATATAATGCATACAGCTCTGGTTGCTGGTTGGGCCGGTTCAATGGCTCTATATGAATTAGCCGTTTTTGATCCTTCTGATCCCGTTCTTGATCCAATGTGGAGACAAGGTATGTTCGTTATACCCTTCATGACTCGTTTAGGAATAACTAATTCGTGGGGTGGTTGGAGTATCACAGGGGGGGCTGTAACGAATTCAGGCATTTGGAGTTACGAAGGTGTGGCCGGAGCGCATATTGTGTTTTCTGGCTTGTGCTTCTTAGCAGCTATTTGGCATTGGGTGTATTGGGATCTAGCAATATTTACTGATGAACGTACAGGAAAACCGTCTTTGGATTTGCCCAAGATTTTTGGAATTCATTTATTTCTTTCAGGGGTGGCTTGTTTTGGTTTTGGCGTATTTCATGTAACAGGTTTGTATGGCCCTGGAATATGGGTGTCCGATCCTTATGGACTAACTGGAAAAGTACAATCTGTAAATCCAGCGTGGGGTGTGGAAGGTTTTGATCCGTTTGTTTCGGGCGGAATAGCCTCTCATCATATTGCAGCGGGTACATTGGGCATATTAGCGGGCCTATTTCATCTTAGTGTTCGTCCGCCTCAACGTCTATACAAAGGATTACGTATGGGCAATATTGAAACCGTCCTTTCCAGTAGTATCGCTGCTGTCTTTTTTGCTGCTTTTGTAGTTGCTGGAACTATGTGGTATGGTTCAGCAACTACCCCCATCGAATTATTTGGTCCCACTCGTTATCAATGGGATCAGGGATACTTCCAGCAAGAAATATATAGAAGAGTTAGTGCTGGACTCGCTGAAAATCAAAGTTTCTCAGAAGCTTGGTCTAAAATTCCGGAAAAACTTGCTTTTTATGATTACATTGGGAATAATCCGGCAAAGGGGGGGTTATTCAGAGCGGGCTCAATGGACAACGGGGATGGAATAGCTGTTGGATGGTTAGGACACCCCATCTTTAGAGATAAAGAAGGGCGTGAACTTTTTGTACGTCGTATGCCTACCTTTTTCGAAACATTTCCAGTTGTTTTGGTAGATGGAGACGGAATTGTTAGAGCTGATGTTCCTTTTAGAAGGGCAGAATCAAAGTATAGTGTTGAACAAGTAGGTGTAACTGTTGAGTTCTACGGCGGCGAACTTAACGGAGTTAGTTATAGTGATCCTGCTACTGTTAAAAAATATGCTAGACGCGCTCAATTGGGTGAAATTTTTGAATTAGATCGTGCTACTTTGAAATCTGATGGTGTGTTTCGTAGCAGTCCGAGGGGTTGGTTTACTTTTGGACATGCTTCGTTTGCTTTGCTCTTTTTCTTCGGACACATTTGGCATGGTGCTCGAACCTTATTCAGAGATGTTTTTGCTGGTATTGACCCAGATTTGGATGCTCAAGTAGAATTTGGCGCATTCCAAAAACTTGGAGATCCAACTACAAAAAGACAAGTAGTCTGATATAATATAACATTGTTATTGCATCTTTCGAATCGACTTTTTTCTTTGACTTTTGCTCTTTCTTTAGGTAG